GGGTCGAAGAATTACAAATGAATCTACAAAAAAAATTTCATTATGTGAATCGAAAACTTAACATTGCTATCACAAGAATTGCAAAACCTTACGGGAACCCTAATATTCTTGCAGAATTTATAGCCGGACAATTAAAAAATAGAGTTTCATTTCGAAAAGCAATGAAAAAGGCTATTGAATTAACTGAACAAGCGGATACAAAAGGAATTCAAGTACAAATTGCAGGGCGTATCGACGGAAAAGAAATTGCCCGTGTCGAATGGATCAGAGAGGGCAGGGTTCCCCTACAAACCATTCGAGCTAAAATAAATTATTGTTCCTATACAGTTCGGACTATCTATGGGGTTTTGGGCATCAAAATTTGGATTTTTATAGACAAGGAAGAGGAATAAGAAAACTTTCATTGTTTTTTCCTTCTATCTATTGATAGAAGGAAAAAGGGAGAAACTCGTTCATTCTTTTTCCTACCAATCAAACTAATTCTTAATTCTATAGGGTTGAATAAAAATTCAATTGACCTTTTGATATAATTGCTATGCTTAGTGTGTGACTCGTTGGTTTTTTTTTAGGGTTAGGGTTACAAAAGACCGACCCGATAGTATGAAAACCAATTCATCACTTCATATTATCTGGATCTAAAGAACCAGTCAAGATATGTTAAATAAGTCATATCTTTGTAGCAACTGAAATAATTAAACTTTTTTAAAGCAAAATTACAGAAGAAAGGTGTGGATAAATGGAAGGATGAGAGAAAGAGAGAAAAAGAATATCAATGATATAGAATTCTAATATGGAAGGTCTGTGGGTTATCTCATAAAAGACAATGTAATAAAGCATCAATACTAATTGATTCATACATAATGAAATTTTCAAGGAATTTCTGATAGAAGAGAAGAAAAAACTCAAGAGCTTCGAGTCAATAAAGACTAAGAAGGTTGACTCAAGAATAAATTGGATTATGAGCTCCGTTGTAGAATTCTGACCTAATCATTTAGTACGAAGTGGTGGAAACGAAGGAACCTGTGAATGCAAAAGATTTTATTAAACAAATGAATCTTAATAATTCACTAGTTAGGATAGCGAAATGAACCGGAAATTAATTCATCTATTCGGAAAAGTGACGAACAAGTGCTAGGACTGAAATAGAGATTGCAAGAGTCAATATTCGCCCGCGAAAACTTTCTTTTTTTGAATTGGTAAACTCGGATAAAGGACAAAAGACAATAAAGATTTATTAGGACGTTAGAAAAAAATAAAATCTTTTCTAAAAATGTTCTAATAGCTATTCAAATTAATTGAAATTCAATTTTGAATCCTTTTATTCGCGAGGAGCTGGATGAGAAGAAACTCTCACGTCCAGCTCTGTAGTAGAGATGAAATTCCGAAACAACCATCAACTATAACCCCAAAAGAACTAAATTCCGTAAACAACATAGAGGAAGAATGAAGGGAATATCTTATCGAGGTAATCATATTTGTTTCGGTAAATATGCTCTTCAAGCACTTGAACCCGCTTGGATCACATCGAGACAAATCGAAGCAGGTCGCCGAGCAATGACACGAAATGCACGCCGTGGTGGAAAAATATGGGTCCGGCTCTTTCCAGATAAACCAGTTACAGTAAGACCTGCTGAAACACGTATGGGCTCAGGGAAAGGATCCCCTGAATATTGGGTAGCTGTTGTTAAACCGGGGCGAATACTATATGAAATGGGTGGAGTAACCGAAAATATAGCTAAAAGGGCTATTTTAATAGCAGCATCCAAAATGCCTATACGAACTCAATTTATTATTTCGGGATAAAAATATAGAACCGACAGAAATGAGTCTTGGGGATGAAACAAAATCGCAGGTTTCTTTTTTTAGACTTAGACAAACAATATTTCTTTTATTTTTTTTCATCCTTTGCATTGGAAGAATAGACTCAAAAATTTATATGATTCAACCTCAGACCTATTTAAATGTAGCGGATAACAGCGGGGCTCGAAAATTGATGTGTATTCGAATCATAGGAGCTAGTAATCGCCGATATGCTCATATTGGTGACGTTATTGTTGCTGTGATCAAAGAAGCAGTACCAAATATGCCCCTAGAAAAATCAGAAGTAGTCAGAGCTGTAATTGTTCGTACCTGTAAAGAACTTAAACGTGACAGCGGTATGATAATACGATATGATGACAATGCTGCAGTTGTAATTGATCAAGAAGGAAACCCAAAAGGAACTCGCATTTTTGGGGCAATCCCCCGCGAATTGAGACAATTAAATTTTACTAAAATAGTTTCATTAGCTCCCGAAGTATTATAGAAGTATTATAAAATAAAAAGAGATCTGATATTTTTGGGGTATTTGAAAAGAAATAGTTTAAGAACTAGATTAATTCGTAGCTTGTGTTTCGCGTATATACCTTAAAAATTTTATATTCATAAACCAATAAAAAAACATGTTAATTATATCCAATTTTGAGACACCAAAAGTTTGAGTTCATCATGGGTAGAGACACTATTGCTGAGATAATAACCTCTATACGAAATGCTGATATGGATAGAAAAAGAGTTGTTCGCATAGCATCTACTAATATTACCGAAAATATTGTTAAAATACTTTTCCGAGAAGGTTTTATCGAAAACGTCAGAAAACATCGAGAAAAAAACCAAAAATTTTTAGTTTTAACCCTGCGACATAGCAGGAATAGGAAAAGACCCTATAGGAATTTGTTAAATTTAAAACGGATCAGCCGACCCGGTCTACGAATTTATTCTAACTCTCAACGAATTCCTAGAATTTTAGGTGGGATAGGGATTGTAATTCTTTCTACTTCTCGGGGTATAATGACAGATCGGGAGGCTCGACTAGAAGGAATCGGCGGAGAAATTTTATGTTATATATGGTAATCCATTTAATATCCAAATGAAATCCGAAACCTCTTCCTATTTGTAAAAAAAAAAAAAGATAAGGGGGTGAGTTGTCTAATATCGTTTCTCCTCCATTAGTTGATACCTCAAGGGGGCTTTACCTGGAATGAAAGAACAAAAATGGATTCATGAAGGTTTAATTACTGAATCGCTTCCCAATGGCATGTTCCGGGTTCGTTTAGATAATGAGGATCTGATTCTAGGTTATGTTTCGGGAAAGATCCGGCGTAGTTTTATACGGATACTTCCCGGAGATAAAGTCAAAATTGAAGTAAGTCGTTATGATTCAACCAGAGGACGTATAATTTATCGACTCCGAAACAAAGATTTGAAGGATTAGGTGATTTTTATTCAATACGATTCAAGATAAAAAATTCCAAGAAACCTATTTTCTATCGAGAAGTAGATTCAGAATTAAGATAAGGAATGACAAATATGAAAATAAGAGCTTCCGTTCGTAAAATTTGTGAAAAATGTCGACTAATCCGTAGACGGGGTCGCATTAGAGTAATTTGTGCCAATCCGAGACATAAACAAAGACAAGGATAAAGGGATAATCAGACTCACTAAAGAGCTCAGCGTACAAATACAAATAAAGAATCTGTTTTGACATGAAATGGATATATCCATATATTTCTGACTCATATTTATGAGATGATACAATATGGCAAAAGGTATACCGAGAACTGGTTTACGTAGAAATGTACGTATTGGTGCACGTAAAAGTGCACGTAAAATACCAAAGGGAGTTATTCATGTTCAAGCAAGTTTCAATAATACCATTGTTACAGTTACAGATGTACGAGGTCGGGTGGTTTCCTGGTCCTCGGCCGGTACTTGTGGATTCAAGGGTACAAGAAGAGGGACACCCTTTGCCGCTCAAACTGCAGCATCAGTTGCTATTCGTACAGTAGTAGATCAAGGTATGCAACGAGCAGAAGTCATGATAAAAGGTCCCGGTCTCGGAAGAGACGCCGCATTACGAGCTATTCGTAGAAGTGGTATACTATTAACTTTTGTACGGGATGTAACCCCTATGCCACATAATGGCTGTAGACCTCCGAAAAAAAGACGTGTATAGAAATAAACAGTGAAGAAATTTCAAGAGAAACAAGAGAAATAAATAATTCAATCAAAAAAAATATTATTACTATGGTTCGAGAGAAAGTAACAGTATCTACTCGGACACTACAGTGGAAGTGTGTTGAATCAAGAACAGACAGTAAACGCCTTTATTATGGTCGATTTATTCTGTCTCCACTTATGAAAGGACAAGCCGACACAATAGGCATTGCGATGCGAAGAGCTTTGCTTGGAGAAATAGAAGGAACATGTATCACACGTGTAAAATCTGAGAACGTCTCCCACGAATATTCTACTATAACGGGTATTCAAGAATCGGCCCACGAAATTATAATGAATTTGAAAGAAATTGTATTGAGAAGTAATCTATATGGAACTTGTGACGCGTCTATTTGTGTTAGAGGTCCTGGATATGTAACTGCTCGAGATATCATCTTACCACCTTATGTAGAAATTGTCGACAATACACAACATATAGCTAGCTTGACAGAACCAATAAATTTACGTATTGGATTAGAAATTGAAAGAAATCGCGGATATCTTATAAAGATGCCACATAACTTTCAAGATGGAAGTTATCCTGTAGATGCTGTATTCATGCCTGTTCGAAACGTGAATCATAGTATTCATTCCTATGGAAATGGGAATGAAAAACAAGAGATACTCTTTCTCGAAATATGGACAAATGGCAGTTTAACTCCGAAAGAAGCACTTCATGAAGCCTCCCGGAATTTGATTGATTTATTTATTCCCTTTTTATATAAGGAAGAAGAAAACTTACTTTTAGAGGACAACCAACATATGGTTCCTTTATCCCCCTTTACTTTTCACAATAAATTAGATAAAGTCGGAAAAAACAAAATAGCATTGAAATCTATTTTTATTGATCAATTCGAATTGTCTCCCAGAGTTTATAATTGCCTCATAAGGTCCAATATATATACATTATTGGACCTTATGAATAAGAGTCAAGAAGATCTTATGAAAATTGAGCATTTTCGCCT